TGACTTACGCCTTACCATGGCGTTACTCTACCGCTGAGTTAAAAGGGCCCGTTTTATTCAATTCATGAATTTTCCATTATGAGTCTAATGCATATATGTCTGTATATGCATATATGTCTGTATATGCATATATGTCTGCATATATGTCTGCATATATGTATATATGTACATATATGCATAGGGGTTCATACAAGAACCATCAAATAAAAAAATTCTATGGAATCATAACATAAAAGTAGGAAAGACTCTTCGGATCTAGTCATACCATTAGATTCTATTGACAATTCCAAAAAACTGTTCATAGTATGATAATACTATGATGATGATTATCATAGTATGATGACGGTCGGGTGGATATGCCCCTATCGTCTAGTGGTTCAGGACATCTCTCTTTCAAGGAGGCAGCGGGGATTCGACTTCCCCTGGGGGTAGGGAGGAAGTTGATCGTAGATTATCAATAAATCTAGAATTAATTCTTCCTGGGTCGATGCCCGAGCGGTTAATGGGGACGGACTGTAAATTCGTTGACGATATGTCTACGCTGGTTCAAATCCAGCTCGGCCCAATAATTCGTTGCTCCATGAATATGAAATAACCAATTTGTCCTCCAGAAACGGAAATGCCTGATCCGTAGAAATGAAGAGAAAGAGTCAATTTTTTCTCTATCCATGTTTTTCTCATTCGTTCTGATTTTTCTAACGATCTAGATTAATGATACTTAATTAAGATTAAGTATCATAAAAATAAAAATAGTTCTTTTTCTCATTGAAAAATTGATTATCCATTTTTTTGGCAATAAAATAACCACTCGTTACTAGTAATCCGTGTCGCTCTCACTATATTCCATATCCATGTGGATATTCAGTATATCATTCCTGTTTCTGTTACAACACAACGAATAGAATATTCTTATAAAACTAGTAAGAATATGTATGCCATACACCTTGCTGGGATTGTAGTTCAATCGGTCAGAGCACCGCCCTGTCAAGGCGGAAGCTGCGGGTTCGAGCCCCGTCAGTCCCGAACTAGGATCCGATGAATTGATAAATTCATCTCTCCATTTTCTGTGAAAGGGGGGACGGGTAGCAAGATCTAATCCCCAGCGGGGATCCTTATTTCTTTTGTTTTTCGTTTCGCATTTATCATCAGACAAGTACGGGAATTTCAATTTCTTTCACTAATACCGATTGATAAGGGGAGACATATGTAAGTTGGTACAATCGGTGGCATTACTATATTCAGTATTTTAATAGATACCATACTCGTCTGACTTTCTTTTTCAATTGTTCAAGAACAATGAAATGGAATAGAGTTCCCCTATTTTTACCGGGAATACATACACAAATTGTATTCGTTTATTGTACGATACACAATGAACTTAACATAATTACCTCGACTTTGTTTGTGTATCCTCAATTACTAATTGGAAACAATCTATCTATTCTCATGCAAATTGCACACTGAATTTTTGATGTATGCGTTCTAGTCTCAATCCAAGAAAGAAGAAGAGATACTATACTAATAAAATAAAAGACCAAGCAACGCCCCTTTTTAGTAAATTTGTTGGAATATTAGATCTTTTCCACTTAGCACCCGTCCTTTTTTCCATCTCACTTCTACTGTTTGGATCTGTGTGACCCATAGAATACCGGTCATATAATATCTCATAATTGTATGTATAAGTATAAGGAAAGAGAGTTGTATAAGGAAGACAAAGACAGTAGGTTATGGAAAAGAAAAAAAAGTGGAAAAAAGAATGAAAAATTCAATGGAATTCCTGATCCAATAAAGAATCCCATTTCGGATTTAGTATGGATAAAATAAAAGATTTTCTTATGTTATACTATTCAATTCTCGACGATGAATCGATTTGATAGATCAGATATTGTTATTCATAATATTGATCCGATTCAGTATCATCAGAATTCAATTCATCCCATTGAATTGACAGGAGTAAAATTTCTTATCTCTATGGGATTAGATCCCGAGTTATTGCGAAGTAAAAAAAACAATGAGATTATGGAAGTAAATATTCTCGCATTTATTGCTACTGCACTGTTCATTCTAGTTCCTACTGCTTTTTTACTTATCATCTACGTAAAAACAGTCAGTCAAAATGATTAATTTAACTGAAACTTGGTTGGATTATTAGTTCTTATCAATGATTGAAGAAATAAAAGAAAGGGATTAAAACTCCAAGTTTTAAATGAAATGATTTGGCTGGAATCATAAGTATCTGAGATAGTGTGGTAGAAAGAACTATATATAATATAGTTCTTTCTACCGCACTAGATAGTATTGTATATTTTTATCATATAAATTTATTATCATATAAATAGTATGATCATTAAATAGTATGATCATATAAATTTTATCATATAAAGTTGTATACAGATATGGTTTTATATAGATATAGATCAATTTACAATATGTACATGTATTAGATGTACATCTAATACATATACATCGAAATAGCAGTCTAATTCTATTTCTTTTTTTTTCGCTACATCTACTTGTATGGGTTTCGATCAATCCAAAATAATCCAAGGCCAACTCTTCTAATTCCTAGGCTTCTTATAACTTATAACTTAATATATAGATTTATATTAATAATTAGTTTTTTTTATATATATAATTAGATTTATATATAATATAAAATATATATTTATTTATATATTTATATATAATAAACTAAATATATATATATATAAACTAAATAAATATATATATAAGTATAAGTCCCGAGATCCATCGAAAAATCAATGGAGGAAAAATAGTATGGGTATGGGCATATATTAACTATATAAAATAAAAATAAAATAAAAATAAAAGAAAACGAAACCAAGGAATCTTTTTTTTTTATTTTTAGTTTCGCAAAACGATCAATTAAACGATTGATACAATTCGATCACTCAATCGATTATTCAATTAGTAGTACCCCTAGAGTCCACTTCTTCCCCATACTACGAGTGAGAGGGAAAATGTAAAGACTACCATTAAAGCAGCCCAAGTGAGACTTACTATATCCATGTGAATTATGTCTCCTATCTCTATGAAGGAATTATTTCATTATTGATTATTGATCAATAATCATAGTGGAATCAATGGTGCAGAGTCAAAAGAAAATAGGATTCTGACTTAAGACTATTGATGAACTAATCCAATGAATCTACTCGTAACAAGTTCCTATATTATCAAATTTCTGGTAGAATCGGGAAGCATTAAGCACAAATACGATACACACACCTTTTATTTGGAAATAGCAAAGGAATGCTCCTAATGGAACATGTAGAAATAGTAAGACCTATTGTTTGTTACCTTTCTTTCATAAGCAAAAGACGTCAAAATATACCATCAAGATAGATAACCATCTATCTGATACCTCTATTTTATTTGATCTAAGGCTTACGTCTTTCTTTCTGTGAAAGAATGGAATGGTAAGACACCACCACCATTATTACATACATTCTTTTTTTTGTAATCCCCTACACGGGCAAAGAATTTTTTTTTCAACTTTTCTTTTTACTCTATAAATAAGAGCTGCCCAACCATGTTGATTGAATGTTTGAGTACTCAAAGCCTCTCGTGAGTCTGGATACAAAGTATCTTCAGTCCTTTCCACAACTTCTAAATTGATTTCCCATCAGCCTATTCTATTCAATCTAATTCCAGACAGAGTCAGTAAACACTATTTTAGTATTTAGTATAGGTAGTGTAAGATAATTAGGAAGTCTTGATAGTCTTTCGTATAATCTCTTCTTCAATCCTAGGAGCAAAAATGGAGTGTCCTTTAGGAACCTTTGGATACTAAGATTTCCGACCTCTTACTTTCGTAGTTCTGAATCCCAGAATTGACTCTCACTATTTATTTGATTCAATTGATATCATAAATCAAATAAATGTCCGAATCAATTATTAATAAGTAAGGGTTACTTCATACCTATTGGTACCGGTTTGGACCGGTACCCAGAACCCAGATTTTGAGAAAAAAAAATTTACAGTTTTTTTTATAGAATTATGGATTCTAAAAATCAAGTATCGACAGGCCTAGTCGTTTGCCTCTGCTTCTTGCGGGGCAAGAATTTGTCGAGTTAGATCAGCAGAATAAGAAATTTCAAGTCTTTTGTTGATCAGGCGACACCCGGATTTGAACTGGGGATAAAGGATTTGCAGTCCCCCGCCTTACCACTTGGCCATGCCGCCAAATCTGATCCAAAAAAAAATGGATAATATTTTTATCCATCCATATTCTATTACTAATTTTTTTTTGATCTTGAATCCCATTGTACTTATCCCTTTTCAAAAATTAATCCCTATTTTTTATTGGATCCAGTTTAGATTATTCTCTTCGATTGATTGTATCTCAAAAGACACACTGCTTAAAAACTTCCCTTCTCCTTCTATTGAAAAGAGAAAAAATAGATTTCCGGTCACAGACCGAAAAATTCAGGGCAAATCGGAACCATTAACTATTTTTACTTTAGAATTAGTGAACGGTTCTTAAATTTGTATCTCAAATTGTGTTTCTTTAATGGTATAACAAAATCAAATTGATTTACGACTAATCAGTATCAATTATTTTCAATAATCAATCCTTTTCAATTTCAATTATAATAAAATATATGTGTATATGTAAACCCCAGAACAGAAATTGTTACACAGATACCGAATTGGGTCTTTCTCTTATGTACATATCCCTATAGAGAATTATCGTGCTTAAATTTTTCATTGAATATTTTGAATAGAAAATAGGAATTATGATATAGTGCGACCTGACTTCTGTTGCCACAAGTAAAATTACGATAAAAGATGCGATATGCGGATAGGTATATCGGCATGTACTTAATAAATACTACTCCTATTACTATTACGCAATTCAATCGTATTCTATCTATAAATTCTACTACCAAAAAGAATCCGCGAATTCTTTTTTGAACATTAAAGTGTGCTAAAAAAAGGAAATTCTATACTGCTCCTGATTATTCTGTCTTTATCTCATT